ACAAGGCCGAGAAGCTGACACTTACTGGGAGGACGAGGACGAGGAAGAGGAAGAGGAAAAGGAAGAGGAAAAGAAAGAGGAAAAGAAAGAGGAGATTGCACGAAAAAAAGTGCTATTCAAAGAAGAAATTCCTCCCAAGCCTTGGGGAGCGGATCTGGATGAAGAAAAAGATCAAAAAGACCCCATAATGGTGGAAGCCATTTTAGCGGCCGATTTTTTTCAGTTTCAATGGACTCGTCCAGTACGATACATAAGCAATCAACACTTTTTTGGGGCTGTAAGAAAGGAAGCTTCACAATATTTTTTTGATACATGCCGAAGTGATGGAAAAACAAGAATATCTTTTACAGATCTTCCTAGTTTTTCTAGTTTTAAGGAACTGACGAAAGGGATGATATCTTCGTCCACAGTAGAAAGACTCTCCTTTGATAAACTAGACAAAGTTTGGCTTTATAAGAACAAACAAAGACAAAACAACTTAAATAACGAGTTTATAAAGAGAATTGAGGCTCTAGACACGGGATTTCTTTTTCTAGATATACTCGACAAAAGGACTCGGGTTTGTATTGAGAAAATGAACGAAACCTGCCTCTGCCTACCAAAAAGGTATGATCCTTTGTTGAATGGGCCCTCTCGTGGAAGAATCAAAAAGTTTAGAAAAGTAATCGAGGATCCCGACGAAAAGGAGAAAAGCGAAGAAAAGGAGAAAAGCGAAGAAAAGGAGAAAAGCGAAGAAAAGGAGAAAAGCGAAGAAAAGGAGAAAAGCGAAGAAAAGGAGAAAAGCGAAGAAAAGGCACCGAAAAGCAAAGAACAGGAGAAAAGGGAAGCAGAGGCACGTCTACGCGAAGAAGCACGTCTACGCGAAGAAGCACGTCTACGCGAAGAAGCACGTCTAAGCGAAGAAAGGGCACTTCTTCAATTGGGTGAATTTCGTGAAAAAGTCTACAATGTAATTAAATCTCGTAAATCTAGTGGAAGAAAAAAGAATGCAATGCAATCTCGTCGAAGAAAAAAGAATGCAATGCAATCTCGTCGAAGAAAAAAGAATGCAATGCAATCTCGTGAAAAAGTCCAGAATGCAATGCAATCTCGTGAAAAAGTCCAGAATGCAATGCAATCTCGTGAAAAAGTCCAGAATGCAATGCAATCTCGTGAAAAAGTCCAGAATGCAATGCAATCTCGTCGAAGAAAAAAAAATGGAACTCAAAAATCTCGTGAAAGAATCGACGATGGAACTCAAAAATCTCGTCGAAGAAAAAAAAATGGAACTCAAAAATCTCGTGAAAGAATCGACGATGAACCTACAGAATCTCAACTTAAGCAAATCCTTGCTCTAAATCAAATTCATGAGACCCTTTTGCCAGGTGTCATTTTCGAGTCCCCAAAATTTGAAGAGAGAATGTTCGCGATACTAAAAAGTAAAACACTAAAACTAAGAGCAGAAGGAAAATTATATTATAATCCTTTGTCAAAATTTTTTTCTAAGCAAGGGGGGGGAGGCATTGATTGGAACGAGCGAAAACTAAAAAAGCTAAAGCAAATAAGGACTTATAAAGTGGGAGAAAGTGTGGGACGAGCGCACATCAGTCAACGCGTCCCTCGCTGGTCATACGTATTACTCCGCGAGGTCGCATACGACCTGGGCGAACCCTTTGTGACCAAGCGGGGAGCTAATGAGTGCTTTGATATTATATCAGCACAATACAAATATGAAATTATTTTGAATCAGGATACTCAAAATTTAATTAGCAAAACTATTTTTAAAGATAGTAATAAGATTGATCCGGAGATTGCTAAAAAGATTAATGAGAAGGTTAAGAAGGATTTGATCAAGAGTGGGGGAGACCCTTATAGTATTGACTTTGAGAAAAGCCTTGCTCATGTTCACCTTGGCAGCCTTATCACCAATATCGAGTGGAAAAACGAGAATAAGCACGTGTGGAGGACCTCCTTGAAAGCGGTGCGCAAGCAATTTTGGAATCAGGATAACATCAAAGGTGTTGCGCGCGTCCTAAGGCGTAAAAACGGAGTTATTGTAAGACAGATTGAAATGTTTCCGCATTCCCCTCTTTTTTTGGGCTTCGTAAAAAGTACACTGTCTAGTTCTTTTAAGGTATTGAGACCCCTTTTTTGGAAAATAAAAAATTTGCTGCATAGGTTTGGAATCAAAAAAGGGGACCTTTTCACTCTTAAGGGACCTAAGAAAGAACAGACAAAAACAAAAAGGAAGACAAAAAGGAAGACAAAAAGGAAGATAGACGAAAAAAAAAGCAAAGCATTGAAAGAACGGAAAAAATTGAAAAGAATCAAAAAAGAGGAACTCGAACTAGACCCCGACGAAGAGCTGTTCCGGCTGGATGGAACAGATTCATGGAATGAGCTTTATTGTGGGCTAGGAGTAAGAGGTATCATATTAATTTTTAACTCCTATTTTAGAAGATATATTGCATTGCCTTTAGCGATAATAGCTAAAAATATTGGTCGTATCTTATTTTTGCAGCAGCCCGAGTGGGCTGAGGATAGAAAGGACTGGGAAAACGAGACTCATCTTTTATGCAACGATGACGGTTTTGCTATAGGCGTCATATCCATCAGCAACTTGCCGGAGGAGTGGTGGGACTACGGTCTTCAGGTCAAAGTTTTATGGCCTTTAGAGTTGAAACCTTGGCACACAGCGGATGATAGACAAAGGGTAACCAACGATTATGCTTTTATAAGGTCTTTCTGGGGACTAGCTGCCTATCCTTGGGGTAGTGCCCGACCCAACCGTTCCTTTTCCATTTTTTTGGGGCCCATTTTTAAGGAACTAGGCAAAAAAAGTCAAAGATTAGGAGCAGAAAAATTGGAAGGGAGCGCCTTTCGACTTATAAGAAGCGTTTTCAACCAAAAAATAAAGAAAAATTTTGTTAGAGTTCTAGGAAACCCCAAAAAAAGCATAAAACGGCTTAAAGAAAGGGTTCTAGTTCTAAAAAGCAGAATTTTGAAACTAATAAAAAAAAATACAAGATTGAAAGGGATAGGAGTAGATGAATCGAGTGAAACTCAAAAAGAAAAAGATTCTATAATCAGCAATGAGATAATTCATGAATCATTTAGTCAAATTCGATCTACAGCTTCTACAAATTCAGAAGAAAAAATACAAAATCTGATTAATAGAACAAGCGCAATCAAAAATCAAATAGAAAGAATTACAAAAGAAAAAACAAAAGTAACTCCAGGACTAAATAATAGTCCTAACAACAAAAAGAAAAATAATAATGTAGAATCGCCAAAAAATATTTGGAAAATTGTAAAAAGAAGAAATGTTCGATTAATAAGTAAATGGAATTATTTTCAAAAATTTTTCATTGAAAAAATATACAAAATATACCTAGATATCTTTCTATGTATCATTAAGATTCCTAGAATCAATTTAACAAAAAAAGTTTTTGAGAAAGACATTTCCAATACTGAAACAAATCAAAAAAGAATTACCTTTAGTTCGACTATAAAAAATATAAATAAGCGGAAGTCACAGATTGTTCCGAAATTTGCTTCCTTGCCAAATTTATCTTCCCTGTCACAAGCATATGTATTTTACAAATTATCACAAACCCTAGTTAGTGATAAGTTAAGATCTGTTCTTCAATATCGCGGAACGTCTTTTTTTCTTAAGACTGCAATAAAGGATTCTTTTGAAAGACAGGGAATATTTCATTCCGAATTAAAGCATAAGAAACTTCGAAATTTTGGAACGAATCCATGGAAAAACTGGTTAAGAGGTCAGTCTCAATACAATTTATCTAAGGTTCATTGGGAGCGAGTAGGCGCACAAACCTGGCGAAATAAAGTCAACCGACGCCATACGCCTCAAAATAACGATTTAAATAAAGGAGATTCATATGAAAAAGACCCATTACTTCATTCCAAAAAACAAGATGATTCTGAAGTATATTCATTAGTAGGAAATCAAAAAACTAAGTTTAAGAAAAACTATAAATATGATCTTTTAGCATATAAATACATTTCTTCTGAAACTAAGAAGGACTCCTCTATTTCTAAATTGCCATTACAAGTAAATAAGAGCCAAGAGATCGACTTATTTGATATACCAGAGGAGATTGTTTTAAAGACTTATTTCAAGGATTGTATACTAGACAAGAAGTTTCTAGACAAGGTTTATCGAGACAATACTTATCTACACAATTATCTAGACAATACTTATGTAGACAAGGATTATAACAAGGATTATCTAGACAAGAGTTTTCTAGACACGGTTTATTTCAAGGATGCTACAGACCAGTTTTATATAGAAAAGGATTATTACAAGGATTTTCTAGACAAGGTTTATCTAGACAAGAATTCTCTAGACAATTATCTAGACAAGGTTTATATGTCTCTGAAAAAAATGCGAAAGAAAAAACCTGGCAGAAAATATATGGACTTTGATTGGATGTTTTTCGAAAAATATCTAGTCAATTTGGAGGCTGGGAAAAAGATCGACCCTAACCATAATACAAATACTAAGATTGAGACTAAGAATTCTAAAATAATTGAGAATGAGAATTCTGAAATAATTGAGAATGAGAATTCTGAAATAATTGAGAATGAGAATTCTGAAATAATTGAGAATGAGAATTCTGAAATAATTGAGAATGAGAATTCTGAAATAATTGAGAATGAGAATAGAGGTATTATTTATGATATCGTTCCAAAAATGCTCTTGGATCCAGAAATCGAAAAGGATCCAGAACTCAAAGAAGATCCAGAACTCAAAGAAAATCCAGAAATCAAAGAAGACAAAAAAAGCTTTTTTAATTGGATGGGAATGAATGAAGAAATCTTAAAGGCACCCAGAGCGAATTCGAATGAGGAAGATTCGAATCAGGAAGATTGGTTCTTCCCAGAATTTATGCTACGTAAGAGGATATATCAAATGGACCCGTGGCTTAGACCTATGAAGTTACTTCTTTTAAATTTCAAAGGAAAAGAAGAAGAAGAAGAAGAAGAAGAAGAAGAAG